CGCGTATTCAGGTCCAATACGTTGTTGTACTCCCGCAGATATTTGTCTTTCTAACCACACAATTACCAGCACTCCTATTATGATTCCAAATACAGGAGTAAAAATAGGAATAAGTAACCATATGAGCCCATAAACCTCTTTTAAGGATTCCGATCTGGAAAAAGAATTGATAGCTTGTACTTTTATCGTATCAATTATCATTTCAACGATCAACTTCTCCCATAATAATATCTATACTACCTAGTATTGTCATAATATCGGCCAATTTCATTTTTTTAACTAGCTGAGGAAGAATTTGCAAATTGATAAAACCAGGTGGACGAATTTTCCATCTCCAGGGAAAAACACTCCGATCTCCTACCAGAAAAATTCCCAATTCCCCCTTGGGGGCTTCTACTCTCACATAAAGTTCTTGTTTAGACAATTCAAAAGTGGGCGAAGGTTTCTTACTAATGAATCGATAATCAAAATCATTCCATTCAGAATCCTTTGTTTTATCAAAACGCCGTACCTCTAAATTCTCATAAGGCCCTCCGGGAATTCCTTCCAGGGCTTGTTGAATAATTTTGATGGATTCCACCATTTCACCGATTCGGACTAAATAACGGGCTAGTGAATCTCCCTCTTTTTGCCATTGTACTTCCCAATCAAATTCGTCGTAAGACTCATAATGATCAATTTTACGAAGATCCCACGGAATTCCGGAAGCTCGTAGCATTGGTCCCGATAAACCCCAATTTATTGCTTCCTCTCCACTAATAATACCCACCCCTTCAACTCGTTCCAAAAAAATAGGATTACGCGTAATAAGCTTTTGATATTCAGTAACCCCTGTTAAAAAATAATCACAGAAATCCAAGCATTTATCTATCCAGCCATAAGGTAGATCAGCAGCCACCCCTCCGATACGGAAATAATTATGCATCATTCGCATACCTGTGGAAGATTCGAATAGGTCATATATCAATTCCCTCTCTCGGAAAATATAGAAGAAAGGGGTCTGCGCACCGATATCTGCCATAAAAGGGCCAAGCCATAACAAATGAGAAGCTATACGACTCAGTTCTAGCATAATTACTCTAATATAGCTCGCTCTTTTCGGTACTTGGATATTTCCCAACTGTTCTGGTCCATTTACCGTTATTGCCTCTGTAAACATAGTAGCTAAATAATCCCAACGTGTTACATAAGGAAGATATTGTATAATTGTTCGATTTTCCGCAATTTTTTCCATTCCTCTGTGTAAATAACCCAATACGGGTTCACAGTCAATAACATTTTCCCCATCTAGAGTAATGATGAGTCGAAGAACACCGTGCATTGATGGGTGTTGAGGACCCATATTGACTATCATGAGGTCTTTTCTTGTAGTCGGTACAGTCATATATTTTTTCCCCGATTCATTATTCCACGAATTGCTGAAAACCAAATGAAGTTCATTAAAAATAATAATTAATATTTATAATTCTAATTATTATTATTATAAATATTATAAATAAATAATAAATAAAAAAAAAAAATGAACTTAACGAGTTTTTGGCTCCCGAATATCCAATTGACTAATTAATTCTTTATAGCGTACTCTATTTTTCTTTGACAAATAAGCCAGGAGTCGTTGACGTTTTCCCAGAATTTTACGTAGACCTCTCTGAGATAAATAGTCTTTTCTGTGCAATTCCAAATGGGAAGTAAGTCTACGTATCTTATTGGTGAAACTGAATACTTGAAATTCAACAGACCCCCTATTTTCTTTTTTTTCTTCTTGCGAAATAACTGAAATGAATAAATTTTTAACCATAACAAAAAATTCTGCGTCCCTTTTTCTTTATTTACATTACAAATATAGATTTTACTAATCAGTAATAATAATGCCAGTCATTTTAATTTGTTATACACAATAATCGGGATTTATTCGTATACTTCTTTTTTTTTTAATTCACTTAACTTAATTGATAATCAATACAATTTTTTTTTTTCAATTTTATTCAAATATAGATAAAAAATTTCTAACCTACAAAAGAGAAGAATTTTGACCTAAGATAAGAAGATTATGACGACTCATTACTTACTAGATAGAATTGCTAAGATCAAGGTCAGGTAATCAGTATCATGTACCATAATCTAATATAACAACATAAGGCTGTATATATTTGTTTGTGTTCATATACCATGTCAGAGATGCCGCTTGATCCATGTAATGTAAATGTATCATCAACTAATTATCAATCGTGGATACATATGTATCCTTGACATAATGAAACGACTACCATTATTGGTATCAAACCAATAGCGATTCATACAAGCAAAATCTTCGAATCGATAATTTGGCCAAAGAAATAATTTGAACTTAATAAATCGATTTGTATCTACATCAAGATACTTATCCTCATAAAAAAATTGACCACAGCGCTTTACATTGTTCCCATTGCAAAATACTTGATTTCTATCCCCAACATTGACATTTCTTGAATTGAAACAAATGAGAATTCTCAATTCTCTACGACGTCTAGGAGATAAAAAATTATCAGGAACAATAAAATCATAAAAATTATCGTTTCTATTCCCATTTTCGTGTCGTGCAATGGATTCATTAAGACCATTCTTATCAACATTTCTTTTTTCTTGGTATCTTCTATTAGTTTGGCGCTTACTCTTATGCACCCGTGAAATAGCTATGGTTTGGTACATGATAAATTGTCCGTCCCATTTTATGGATAGCCGAGCTGGTTCAATAATCAATAGTCCCCTTTTTATCAATTTTGTAAGAGTTGTAGACTTCGGAATCAGCATTACATCCAAACTTATTTCGTCCCTTTGAATAGAGGATATAGCAATTTCCTTTGGATTTCTCAATCTAAGGAGTAGGCAATATACCTTGATATTATTTAGTATTTTTTGATTAAAAGCATTATCCCATTTCAATTGAAAAAGAAAATATCTTTTCAGGAAAAAATCTAGTTCCGCTCCTATCATGGATTTATTTTTATTTTTGCTTTTTTGAATGTATGATCCCCGATAATCTTCTTTAACATTTTTTTTTTTCGATGGATCAGATCCAATATTTTTGTTATTTTGTGCATATGATCCAAGATCTCCTTGGACTGGCTGTTGTTTTTCTTCGTGATTTTTATTCTCTAATTCAAATTCAAGAGATTTTTTTGGATTATATAATCTATCTTTTTTTTTCTTTGCGTTGATATTTTGACTAATGTTTTTATTTATATTCAATTTAAAAAGAAGTAAATTGATTGGTATGATCCACGGTTGAATCTTATATGTATTATAAAGTGACACAAATTCTGGTAAAAACCAAAGTTCTAGATTTGATATCGGACAATTTAGGATTTCTTCATTCATTCCCATCCAGTCCAAAAATGTTTTTGTTTGATTGGTTGGGCAGATTTGTTTATGAATCGGGGGATTCATAAACACTTTCTTATCCATTTTTTTTTTATCCATTTTATCAATTATTTGATAATAATTAGTCCGAGTCTTAGTATTTTTATTAATGTTGGCGCTGGCCCCGATATCTCTATTTCTCCATTCCTCAATATCGATCTTTTTTCTAAGACAAAAATTAATAGTTCTCCAATCAAAATATTTTCTATCCGGATTTTTATCCCTATCAATAATAGAATCTTCTCGTAGATAGTTTCCAAGATCTATATCTCTCGGCAAATAAAAAAGTTCGGGATTATAATTATTGTAATTATAGGAAATCCTTTTTGCCTGGTTTACTTGGAATGGCGACCCATAAATATATGAACCTTTCTTATCTTCATAATTCAGATATTTATTTGATAAAAGATCATATTTGTAGTTTTTTAATTTATCTTTTTGGTTCGGTAATGAATTTACTGCATATGCATAATTGTTTTCTTTCTTGTAATGAATTAATTGGTCTTTTTCATATGAATAAAAATTGGTTGAGTTTTTATTTTGAACCATCAAATTTTGATTGATTCTATTCCGCCAATTTTGCGGTACTAATCTAAACCATCTAGTCTGAGATAAATTGTATTTATAGTGATCATTACCCATTAACCAGCTTTTCCATTCATTCATTTTAAAACCGCTAAGTTTATTATACCTTGATTCGAAATAAAATATTCCGTGTGTTCCAAAAAAATCTTTTTTTATTCTATCCTTAATAAAAGGAATTGTTCCGTGATATTGAAATAAAAATTTCAAGTAATGCTTGTTGATAACTTGGGCTTGTGATAATTTGAAAAATACATATGCCTGTGACAACGAAGAAAGGTCACAAAAAATCTGCGAATTTTTATTTCTAATATTAGAAATAAACTTTTTTATAGTCGAAATAAAATAAATTTTATTTTTTTTATTTTTATCAATATAAAATCCTTTTTTATTTGTTTCATCATTGGAATTATCCGTTATTTTGTTTTTTAATTGAAGTAAAATTTTTACATGTATTCTGGGAATATTAATGATACGTAAAAAAATATCTTTGTATATCCTTTCAATAAACAAATAAAAAAAATAGTGATATTTGCGCATTAGTCGAGCACTTCTTCTTTTTAATATCTGCCAAATCTTTTTTGGCGATTCTAATCTTTTATCATCACAATTTGTTTCGTTAGGACTAATGTTTATATACGTAGTTATAAATATATTTTTTTTTTCTTTTGTTATTTTTTCGATTTGATTTCTGATTGTATTTGTCTTATCAGCCAGATCTTTCATCTTTTTTTCTGTCAGTGAATAATTTGTCCAATCTGCAGATCTAATTCGAATGGACGATTCATGATTTATATGATTACTTATTAGTGATTTTTTTTTTTTTGTATTCGATTCATATACTTCCCTCAATCCAAATAATGGAATTAGACTTGCTTTTTTAAGTTCTTTCATTATTCTTTTTATAAATCGAACTATTTTTCTAACCCATCTTGTTTTTTCTTTTGATACTTTTCGAAACCATTTTGCTCTTTCGTTTATAATTTTTAGGGCTAGAAAACGTTTTTTTTTCACTTTTA